GCTAGCGTAGCTTAACTCAAAGCATAGCACTGAAGATGCTAAGATGAGTCCTAAAAAACTCCGCATGCACAAAGGCATGGTCCCGACCTTACTATCAGCTCTAACTCAGCTTACACATGCAAGTCTCCGCAACCCAGTGAGTATGCCCTCAATCCCCCGCCCGGGGACGAGGAGCGGGCATCAGGCACAAATATTAGCCCAAAACGCCTAGCCTAGCCACACCCCCAAGGGAATTCAGCAGTGATAAACATTAAGCCATAAGTGAAAACTTGACTCAGCTAGTGTTAAGAGGGCCGGTAAAACTCGTGCCAGCCACCGCGGTTAGACGAGAGGCCCCAGTTGATAATACAACGGCGTAAAGGGTGGTTAAGGGTAAACAAAAATTAAAGCCAAATGACCCCTTGGCCGTCATACGCTTCTAGGCGTCCGAAGCCCTAACACGAAAGTAGCTTTAAACAAGCCAACCTGACCCCACGAAAGCTGAGAAACAAACTGGGATTAGATACCCCACTATGCTCAGCCGTAAACTCAGACATTCAACTACAATTAAATGTCCGCCAGGGTACTACAAGCATTAGCTTAAAACCCAAAAGACCTGACGGTGTCTCAAACCCCCCTAGAGGAGCCTGTTCTAGAACCGATAATCCCCGTTAAACCTCACCACCTTTAGCCATCCCAGCCTATATACCGCCGTCGTCAGCTTACCCTGTGAAGGAAATAAAAGTAAGCAAAATGGGCACAACCCAGAACGTCAGGTCGAGGTGTAGCGCATGAAGTGGAAAGAAATGGGCTACATTTTCTACTACAGAATATTACGAACATGCACCATGAAACAATGCTTGAAGGAGGATTTAGTAGTAAAGAGGAAATAGAGTGTCCTTTTGAACCCGGCCCTGAGACGCGTACACACCGCCCGTCACTCTCCCCGTCAAAATGCACTGAAAATACCTAATATTATAGCACTGACAAGGGGAGGCAAGTCGTAACACGGTAAGTGTACCGGAAGGTGCACTTGGACTAAACCCAGGGCGTGGCTGAGTTAGTTAAGCATCTCACTTACACCGAGAAGACATCCATGCAAACTGGGTCACCCTGAGCCAAACAGCTAGCTTAATCACTAAAATAACTAAACAATATAAATAAATAAAACAAGCCTAACACCATAAACTAAAACATTCTTTTACCTAAGTATGGGAGACAGAAAAGGTTCAACCAAAGCAATAGAAATAGTACCGCAAGGGAAAGCTGAAAGAGAAATGAAATAACCCATATAAGCACTAAAAAGCAAAGATTAAACCCTGTACCTTTTGCATCATGATTTAGCCAGTCCACCCAAGCAAAGAGACCTTTAGTTTGAAACCCCGAAACCAGGTGAGCTACCCCGAGACAGCCTATTAAGGGCTAACCCGTCTCTGTGGCAAAAGAGTGGGAAGAGCTCCGGGTAGAAGTGACAGACCTACCGAACCTGGTGATAGCTGGTTGCCTAAGAAATGAATAGAAGTTCAGCCTCATACGCCTCAAATCAAACAAACCAAGACATTAAGAGAAACACATGAGAGTTAGTTAAAAGGGGTACAGCCCCTTTAACAAAGGACACAACCTTATCAGGAGGATAAAGATCATAATACATAAAACATTCCGTTCTAGTGGGCCTAAAAGCAGCCACCTACACAGAAAGCGTTAAAGCTCAGACAGACAAAAGTTTATTATTCTGATAAAAAATCTTATTCCCCTAAATATTATTAGGCCAATCCATGCCCCCATGGAAAAAATTATGCTAAAATGAGTAACAAGAAGACCCGCCCTTCTCCCAGCACAAGTGTAAGCCAGACTGGACAAACCACTGGCAACCAACGAACTCAACCCAAGAGAGCATTGCGAATCACAAAAACTCCAAGAAGAACCCGCAACTAAACAATCGTTACCCCCACACTGGAGTGCTACTATAGGAAAGACTAAAAGAAAAGGAAGGAACTCGGCAAACACAAGCCTCGCCTGTTTACCAAAAACATCGCCTCCTGCAATACAATCAAGTATAGGAGGTCCAGCCTGCCCAGTGACCACAAGTTCAACGGCCGCGGTATTTTGACCGTGCAAAGGTAGCGCAATCACTTGTCTTTTAAATAGAGACCTGTATGAATGGCTAAACGAGGGCTTAACTGTCTCCCTTTTCAGGTCAGTGAAATTGATCTACCCGTGCAGAGGCGGGTATAACAATACAAGACGAGAAGACCCTTTGGAGCTTAAGGTACAAAACTCAACCACGTTAAGCAACTTAATAAAAAGTAAAAACTTTGTGAAACATGAGACTTTACCTTCGGTTGGGGCGACCACGGAGGAAAGAAAAGCCTCCAAGTGGACCGGGACAAACTCCTAAAACCAAGAGAAACATCTCTAAGCCACAGAACATCTGACCAAACATGATCCGGCCACCAGGACCGATCAACGAACCAAGTTACCCTAGGGATAACAGCGCAATCCCCTCCCAGAGTCCATATCGACGAGGGGGTTTACGACCTCGATGTTGGATCAGGACATCCTAATGGTGCAGCCGCTATTAAGGGTTCGTTTGTTCAACGATTAAAGTCCTACGTGATCTGAGTTCAGACCGGAGCAATCCAGGTCAGTTTCTATCTGTAAACGCTACTTTTCCTAGTACGAAAGGATCGGAAAAAGGGGGCCCATACCAAGAGCACGCCCCACCCCCAATTTATGAAAACAAATAAATAAAGCAAGGGGTAGAGCCAAAATCCCAGCCGGCCGAAATAAGGACATACTGGGGTGGCAGAGCATGGTAAATTGCGAAAGGCCTAAGCCCTTTTAACCAGAGGTTCAAATCCTCTCCCCAGTTCATGCTAAACACCCTAATAATTCACCTAATTAACCCCCTAGCCTACATAGTTCCAGTCCTCCTAGCAGTGGCCTTCCTAACATTAATCGAACGAAAAGTGCTAGGATATATACAACTACGAAAAGGCCCTAACGTAGTAGGACCCTACGGACTACTCCAACCCATCGCCGACGGAGTAAAACTCTTCATTAAAGAACCCGTCCGCCCATCTACATCATCCCCATTCCTGTTTCTCGTCACCCCAATGTTAGCCCTGGCCCTAGCCATAACCCTGTGAGCACCCATACCTCTACCCCACCCAGTAATTGACCTTAACCTAGGGATTCTTTTCATGCTAGCCCTATCAAGCCTTGCAGTATACTCAATTCTAGGATCAGGCTGAGCATCAAATTCAAAATATGCACTAATTGGGGCCTTACGGGCCGTAGCCCAAACAATCTCATATGAAGTCAGCTTAGGCCTAATCCTCCTCTCCGTAATTATTTTCTCGGGAGGATACACCCTACAAACATTCAACACCACCCAAGAAAGCATCTGACTACTTATCCCTGCCTGACCTTTAGCCGCAATATGATATATCTCAACACTAGCCGAGACAAATCGAGCACCATTCGACTTAACAGAAGGGGAGTCAGAACTAGTGTCAGGTTTCAACGTAGAGTATGCAGGAGGTCCATTCGCCCTCTTCTTCCTAGCTGAATATGCCAACATCCTGCTAATAAATACCCTATCAGCCGTGCTATTTCTAGGAGCCTCACACTTCCCAAATATCCCCGAACTCACAACAATTAACCTCATAATCAAAGCCGCACTTCTCTCCATCCTATTTCTGTGAGTACGAGCCTCATATCCACGGTTTCGGTATGACCAACTAATACATCTAGTCTGAAAAAACTTTCTTCCACTAACACTTGCCTTCGTACTATGACACACCGCTCTGCCAATCGCACTGGCGGGACTTCCCCCACAACTATAAACAAGGAACTGTGCCTGAATGCCCAAGGACCACTTTGATAGAGTGATTTATAGGGGTTAAAATCCCCTCAGTTCCTAGAAAGAAGGGAATTGAACCCATACTCAAGAGATCAAAACTCTCGGTGCTTCCTTTACACCACTTCCTAAGACGGGGTCAGCTAACAAAGCTTTCGGGCCCATACCCCGAACATGACGGTTAAAATCCCTCCTCCGCCAATGAACCCATACGTACTTGCAATCCTACTATCCAGCCTGGGTTTAGGAACCACCCTAACCTTTGCCAGCTCCCACTGACTATTAGCCTGAATAGGCCTAGAAATTAACACCCTGGCGATTACCCCTTTAATAGCACAACACCACCACCCCCGTGCAGTAGAAGCAACGACAAAATATTTTCTAACTCAAGCCACCGCAGCAGCAATAATCTTGTTCGCAAGTACAACAAATGCTTGAATAACAGGAGAATGAAGCATCAACGACCTATCAAGCCCTATCGCCAGCACAATATTTATAGCCGCCTTGGCCCTCAAAATTGGACTTGCACCAATACACTTCTGAATGCCAGAAGTACTGCAAGGACTAGATCTATTAACAGGACTAATTCTATCCACATGACAAAAACTTGCTCCCCTCGCACTTATTATTCAAACAGCACAAAACGTTAACCCCTTACTCTTAACAATGCTAGGAATTTTATCCGCACTAGTAGGAGGATGAGGAGGTCTAAACCAAACCCAGCTACGAAAAATCCTAGCCTACTCTTCAATCGCACACATAGGATGAATAGTTATTATTATCCAATATGCCCCACAACTAACCATAATTGCACTAGGAACATATATTATTATAACCTCCGCAGCATTCCTCACCCTCAAAACACTGACCACGACTAAAGTAAACACCCTCGCAACAACCTGATCAAAAAACCCAATCCTAACATCAACAACCGCCCTAGTCCTACTCTCATTAGGAGGTTTACCACCACTCACGGGATTCATACCAAAATGACTAATCCTACAAGAATTAACAAAACAAGACCTCCCAATCATCGCCACAGTCATGGCCCTGACCGCCCTAATTAGTCTATACTTCTACCTACGACTATGCTACGCAATAACACTAACCATCTCCCCTGCTACAACCAGCTCAATCACCCCCTGACGAACCGAAACAACCCAAACCTCCCTACCACTAGCCCTATTCATTACATCTGCCTTAGGCCTATTGCCAATAACTCCAACCATCCTAATGCTAACCACCTAGGGACTTAGGATAATACTTAAACCAAAAGCCTTCAAAGCTTTAAATAGAAGTGAAAGTCTTCTAGCCCCTGACTAAGACCTACAAGAAATTAACTTGCATCTCCTGATTGCAAATCAGACATTTTTACTAAACTAAAGCCTTACTAGATAGGAAGGCCTCGATCCTACAAACTCTTAGTTAACAGCTAAGCGCTCAAACCAGCGAGCATCCATCTACTTTTCCCGCCGTGGAACTCAGCAAGGCGGGAAAAGCCCCGGCAGACTGTCATCTACGCCTTTGGATTTGCAATCCAATGTGCTCTTCACCACGGGGCTACTGGTAAGAAGAGGACTTAAACCTCTGTCTTCGGGGCTACAACCCACCGCCTGGACACTCGGCCACCTTACCTGTGGCAATCACGCGCTGATTCTTCTCTACTAACCACAAAGACATTGGTACCCTTTATCTTGTATTTGGTGCCTGAGCCGGAATAGTGGGAACCGCCTTAAGCCTTCTCATCCGGGCTGAACTAAGCCAACCCGGATCGCTTCTAGGTGATGACCAAATTTATAATGTTATCGTCACTGCTCACGCCTTCGTAATAATCTTCTTTATAGTAATACCCATTCTCATTGGAGGATTTGGAAACTGACTTGTACCACTAATAATTGGAGCCCCAGACATGGCGTTCCCACGTATAAATAACATAAGCTTTTGACTACTACCCCCATCATTTCTTCTTCTACTAGCCTCTTCCGGCGTTGAGGCTGGAGCTGGGACAGGGTGAACAGTTTATCCACCTCTTGCAGGCAACCTAGCCCACGCAGGAGCATCAGTAGATCTAACAATCTTTTCACTCCACTTAGCAGGTGTCTCATCAATTCTGGGGGCAATTAACTTTATTACCACAACAATCAACATGAAACCCCCAGCTATCTCCCAATATCAAACACCTTTATTTGTTTGATCCGTACTTGTAACCGCCGTTCTACTACTTCTATCATTGCCAGTTTTAGCCGCTGGGATTACAATACTTCTAACAGACCGAAACCTCAACACCACATTCTTTGACCCGGCAGGCGGAGGAGACCCAATTCTATATCAACACCTATTCTGATTCTTTGGTCACCCAGAAGTCTATATCCTTATTCTTCCGGGGTTCGGAATTATTTCCCATGTCGTAGCCTACTACTCAGGTAAAAAAGAACCATTCGGTTACATAGGAATGGTCTGGGCTATAATGGCTATTGGCCTTTTAGGTTTCATTGTATGGGCTCACCATATATTCACTGTCGGAATGGATGTAGACACTCGCGCATACTTTACATCTGCAACAATAATTATCGCCATCCCAACAGGTGTAAAAGTATTTAGCTGACTAGCCACTCTTCACGGAGGATCAATTAAATGAGAAACCCCTATACTATGAGCCCTTGGGTTCATCTTCCTGTTTACAGTGGGGGGACTTACAGGAATTGTCCTATCCAACTCATCACTCGATATTGTCCTTCACGATACATATTATGTAGTTGCACATTTCCACTATGTCCTATCAATAGGCGCTGTATTTGCTATTATAGCAGCCTTCGTACACTGATTCCCCCTATTAACCGGATATACCCTACACAGTGCCTGAACAAAAATCCACTTCGGAGTAATATTTATTGGAGTCAACCTCACATTCTTCCCACAACACTTCCTAGGACTAGCAGGTATACCACGACGATACTCCGACTACCCAGACGCCTATGCCCTGTGAAATACAGTATCATCCATCGGATCATTAATTTCTTTAGTAGCGGTAATCATATTCCTGTTTATTCTATGAGAAGCCTTCGCCGCTAAACGAGAAGTATTATCTGTAGAACTAACTTCAACCAACGTAGAATGACTTCACGGCTGCCCTCCTCCTTACCACACATACGAGGAACCAGCATTCGTTCAAACTCAATCAAATTAACGAGAAAGGAAGGAATCGAACCCCCGTATGCTGGTTTCAAGCCAGCCACATAACCACTCTGTCACTTCCTTTAAGACATTAGTAAAATGCAAATCACACCACCTTGTCAAGGCGGAATTGTAGGTTAAATCCCTGCATGTCTTAAGCCCAAAGCTTAATGGCACATCCAACACAACTAGGATTTCAAGATGCAGCATCACCCGTTATAGAAGAACTTCTCCACTTCCATGACCACGCATTAATAATCGTATTCCTAATTAGCACCTTAGTACTATATATTATTATTGCAATAGTTTCAACTAAACTCACTAACAAATATATTTTAGACTCCCAAGAAATCGAAATTGTATGAACCATCTTACCAGCTGTTATTCTAGTCTTAATTGCCCTGCCTTCCTTACGAATCTTATACCTTATAGATGAAATTAACGATCCCCATTTAACAATTAAAGCAATAGGGCACCAATGATACTGAAGCTACGAATATACAGACTACGAAAACCTGGGCTTTGACTCCTACATGGTCCCAACACAGGACCTTACCCCAGGACAGTTCCGACTTTTAGAAACAGACCATCGAATAGTCATCCCGATAGAATCCCCAATTCGTGTTCTAGTATCAGCTGAAGACGTACTACACTCCTGAGCTGTTCCATCCCTGGGCATAAAAATAGACGCGGTCCCAGGACGACTAAATCAAACCGCCTTTATTGCCTCACGCCCAGGCGTGTTCTATGGACAATGCTCTGAGATCTGCGGAGCTAATCACAGCTTTATGCCAATTGTAGTTGAAGCCGTCCCACTAGAACACTTCGAAAGCTGATCCTCACTTATGTTAGAAGACGCCTCGCTAGGAAGCTAAATATTGGACAAAGCATTGGCCTTTTAAGCCAAAGATTGGTGATTCCCGACCACCCCTAATGAAATGCCACAATTAAACCCAAGCCCTTGACTTGCAATTTTAATGTTTTCCTGACTAATCTTTTTAACCATTATCCCAACTAAAATCTTAAATCACATTTCACCAAATGAGCCAACCCCAGTAAATGCCGAAAAGCACAAAACTGAATCCTGAGACTGACCATGATAGTAAGCTTCTTCGACCAATTCGCAAGCCCACTATATCTGGGTATTCCACTAATTGCCATTGCAATTACACTGCCCTGAGTACTTTACCCAACCCCATCATCCCGATGAGTCAATAACCGACTTATTACAATTCAGGGATGATTCATTAACCGATTTACCAATCAACTGATACTACCCCTAAATATGGGAGGGCACAAATGAGCACTCCTACTGGTCTCGCTAATAATCTTCCTAATCACCATTAATATACTAGGCCTATTACCATACACTTTCACGCCCACAACACAGCTATCATTAAACATAGGATTCGCCGTACCGCTCTGACTTGCCACAGTAATCATTGGCATGCGAAATCAACCAACAGTTGCTTTAGGCCACCTGCTACCAGAAGGTACACCTATCCCACTGATCCCAGTACTTATTATTATTGAAACAATTAGCCTATTTATCCGACCATTAGCCCTGGGAGTTCGACTTACAGCTAACCTAACCGCAGGCCACCTGCTAATTCAACTCATCGCCACAGCCGTATTTGTTCTCCTGCCAATAATACCTACAGTAGCGATCCTAACTGCTACCGTACTTTTCCTGCTTACACTACTAGAAGTCGCAGTAGCAATAATCCAAGCTTATGTGTTCGTACTCCTTTTAAGTCTGTATCTCCAAGAAAACGTCTAATGGCCCACCAAGCACATGCCTATCATATAGTTGATCCAAGCCCATGACCACTAACCGGAGCCATCGCTGCTCTACTAATAACATCCGGCTTAGCAATCTGATTTCACTTCCACTCAACAACACTAATAACCTTAGGAATAATTCTCCTACTTCTTACCATGTACCAATGATGACGTGATATTATTCGAGAAGGAACCTTCCAAGGTCATCATACACCCCCTGTACAAAAAGGACTACGATACGGAATAATCCTGTTCATCACCTCTGAAGTATTCTTTTTCCTTGGATTCTTCTGAGCCTTCTATCACTCAAGTTTAGCACCCACACCAGAACTAGGAGGATGCTGACCCCCCACAGGAATTATCCCACTAGACCCATTCGAAGTCCCACTCCTCAATACAGCCGTACTACTAGCATCAGGAGTCACAGTAACATGGGCCCATCATAGCATTATAGAAGGAGAACGAAAACAAGCTATCCAATCCTTAGCGTTAACCATTCTTCTAGGATTTTACTTCACTGCCCTCCAAGCCATAGAATATTATGAAGCACCATTCACAATCGCAGATGGAGTTTACGGCTCAACATTCTTCGTAGCCACAGGATTCCACGGACTACACGTCATTATTGGATCTACCTTCCTAGCAGTGTGCCTACTACGCCAAATCCAATACCACTTCACATCCGAACACCACTTTGGCTTCGAAGCTGCTGCCTGATACTGACATTTTGTCGACGTAGTATGACTATTCCTCTACGTATCTATCTATTGATGAGGCTCATATCTTTCTAGTATTAAAGCTAGTACAAGTGACTTCCAATCACACAGTCTTGGTTAAACCCCAAGGAAAGATAATGAACCTAGTTATAACAATCCTAGTCATCACAATAGCCCTATCCTCAATTCTAGCAATCGTATCCTTCTGGTTACCCCAAATAAATCCAGATGCAGAAAAATTATCACCCTATGAGTGTGGGTTCGACCCCTTAGGATCTGCCCGACTACCATTTTCCCTGCGTTTCTTCCTAGTAGCAATCCTATTTCTCCTATTCGACCTAGAAATTGCTCTCCTTCTCCCCCTACCCTGAGGAGATCAACTCCACAACCCAACCGGAACCTTCTTCTGAGCCACAACAGTCCTAATCCTATTAACCCTGGGCCTAATTTACGAATGGACCCAAGGTGGCCTAGAATGAGCAGAATAGGGAGTTAGTCCAAGACAAGACCTCTGATTTCGACTCAGAAAATCGTGGTTTAATTCCACGACCCCCTTATGACACCCGTACATTTTAGCTTTAGCTCAGCATTCATCCTAGGATTAATGGGATTAGCATTTCACCGCACCCACCTACTCTCCGCACTCCTATGTTTAGAAGGAATAATACTATCCCTATTTATTGCACTTGCCCTATGGACATTACAATTTGAATCCACAGGATTCTCAACAGCCCCCATACTACTTCTAGCTTTCTCTGCCTGCGAAGCTAGCACCGGCCTAGCATTACTAGTAGCCACTGCCCGCACCCATGGAACCGATCGCCTACAAAACCTCAACCTCTTACAATGCTAAAAGTACTAATTCCCACATTCATGCTATTCCCAACAATTTGATTAACCTCCCCTAAATGATTATGAACAACTACAACCGCACACAGCCTTTTAATCGCCTTCATTAGTCTAACTTGACTAAAATGAACATCAGAAACCGGATGAACCTCCTCCAACACATATCTAGCTACCGACCCCTTATCAACCCCTCTCCTAGTACTTACATGCTGACTACTACCACTAATAATTCTAGCCAGCCAAAACCATATTAACCCCGAGCCAATTAGCCGACAACGCTCATACATCTCACTCCTCGCCTCACTACAAACTTTTCTAATTATAGCATTCGGCGCCACAGAAATCATTATATTCTATATTATATTTGAAGCCACACTTATCCCAACTCTTATTATCATCACCCGATGGGGCAATCAAACTGAACGACTAAACGCGGGGACTTATTTCCTATTTTATACCCTAGCAGGGTCACTCCCCCTTCTAGTTGCCTTACTCCTCCTCCAGCAATCCACAGGAACATTATCAATACTAGTATTACAATATTCACAACCCCTCCAACTTAATTCTTGAGGACATATGATCTGATGAGCCGGCTGCCTAATCGCATTTCTAGTCAAAATACCACTATATGGGGTCCACCTATGATTACCAAAAGCGCACGTAGAGGCCCCAGTAGCAGGATCCATAGTACTAGCAGCAGTCCTACTAAAACTTGGAGGATATGGAATAATACGCATGATAGTAATACTTGACCCACTATCAAAAGAACTAGCCTACCCATTCATTATCTTGGCCCTCTGAGGAATTATCATAACCGGATCAATCTGCCTCCGACAAACGGACTTAAAATCACTAATTGCCTATTCATCTGTAAGTCATATGGGATTAGTAGCAGGAGGGATCTTAATCCAAACCCCATGAGGATTTTCAGGAGCAATCATTTTAATGATCGCCCACGGACTAGTATCCTCAGCGCTATTCTGCCTGGCCAACACAGCATATGAACGGACCCACAGTCGAACAATAATTCTTGCCCGAGGACTACAAATAATTTTTCCGCTAACCGCAACCTGATGATTTCTAGCAAACTTAGCCAACCTGGCACTTCCCCCCCTACCTAATCTAATAGGAGAACTTATAATCATTACAACCCTCTTCAACTGATCCCCATGAACAATTTTACTTACAGGGCTAGGAACACTCATCACAGCTGGCTACTCCCTATATATATTCCTAATATCACAACGAGGTCAAGTACCCAACCACATCACAGGACTCCAACCATTCCACACCCGAGAACACCTATTAATAACTCTACACCTAATCCCAGTCATCCTACTAGTAACAAAACCCGAACTCATATGAGGATGATGCCATTGTAAGTATAGTTTAATCAAAATATTAGATTGTGATTCTAAAAATAGGGGTTAAAATCCCCTTACTCACCAAGGAAGAACAGAAATTAGTAAGTACTGCTAATCCTTATGCACCATGGTTAAAATCCATGGCTTCCTTGAGCTTTCAAAGGATAACAGCCCATCCGTTGGTCTTAGGAACCAAAAACTCTTGGTGCAAATCCAAGTGAAAGCTAAAATGACATTAATTATACACTCATCACTCCTCCTAATCTTTTTTATCTTAATATATCCCCTGCTTACCACACTAAACCCCAACCAGCAAGAATCTAAACTAGCAAAGATAACTAAAATTGCCGTAAGCTCCGCATTTTTTATCAGCCTCCTCCCACTTATAATTTTCTTAGACCTAAAAACAGAAGGTATCATTACAAACTGACACTGAATAAATACTCAAACATTTGACATCAACATCAGCCTTAAATTTGACCACTACTCCCTAATCTTTATTCCAATTGCCCTATACGTCACCTGATCTATCCTAGAGTTCGCACTATGATACATGCACTCCGACCCTTACATCGACCAATTTTTTAAGTATTTACTAACATTCTTAGTAGCCATAATTATTCTAGTTACAGCCAACAACATATTTCAACTATTCATTGGCTGAGAAGGAGTAGGAATCATATCATTCCTACTCATCGGGTGATGACATGGGCGAGCAGACGCCAACACAGCAGCACTTCAAGCCGTCATTTACAACCGAGTAGGAGACATCGGACTAATCATAACCATGGCCTGATTTGCAACAAACCTAAACTCCTGAGAAATTCAACAAATCTTTACACTATCAAAAAACTTTGATATAACAATCCCCCTAGCAGGACTTATCCTAGCAGCAACAGGAAAATCAGCCCAGTTTGGTCTCCACCCATGGCTTCCATCCGCCATAGAAGGTCCTACACCAGTATCTGCCCTACTCCATTCAAGCACCATAGTTGTTGCAGGAATCTTCCTTCTAATCCGCCTCCATCCCCTCATAGAAAACAATCCACTAGCCTTGACGACCTGCCTCTGCCTAGGAGCACTAACTTCACTATTTACAGCCACCTGTGCCCTAACCCAAAATGATATCAAAAAAATTGTAGCCTTCTCAACATCCAGTCAACTGGGATTAATGATAGTCACCATCGGACTAAATCAACCACAACTAGCATTCCTTCACATCTGTACACACGCCTTCTTCAAGGCCATACTATTCTTATGCTCCGGATCAATCATTCACAGCCTAAACGACGAACAAGATATCCGAAAGATAGGGGGCCTATTTAATATTATACCCGCCACCTCATCCTATTTCATAATTGGTAGCCTAGCCCTAACAGGAACCCCATTCTTAGCAGGCTTTTTCTCAAAAGACGCAATCATCGAAGCCCTAAACACCTCCTACCTTAACGCCTGAGCCCTAACCCTTACACTAATCGCCACATCATTCACTGCAGTTTACAGCTTCCGATTAGTATATTTCGTGACTATAGGAACCCCACGATTCCTGCCCTTATCCCCAATTAACGAAAACGACCCATTAGTGATTAACTCCATCAAACGACTTGCCTGAGGAAGCATTATCGCAGGATTCATCATTACACACAACTTCCTGCCTATAAAAACATCAGTTATAACTATACCTACCACCCTTAAAATAGCAGCCCTCGCAGTAACCATCCTAGGCCTACTAACAGCCATAGAACTAGCCAACCTAACCAGCAAACAAGTAAAAATTATTCCTATAACCCCCCCACACCACTTTTCAAATATACTTGGATTCTTTCCCGCAATCACCCACCGACTCCTCCCAAAACTTAAACTTACTCTAGGACAGTCAGCCGCCACCCAACTAGACAAAACATGACTTGAAACCATCGGGCCAAAAGGCCTGGCACTAACACAAAAAATTATAGCAAAAATTACAAGCGATATCACACGAGGAATAATTAAAACATATTTAACTATCTTTCTCCTCACCCTAATTCTAGCCACCATCCCAACCCTTCTTTAAACCGCACGAAGAGTCCCACGACTCAAACCACGAGTAAGCTCCAACACAACAAGTAAAGTTAAAAGCAACACCCAAGCACAAATAACCAACATCCCCCCGCCAGACGAATATATAACAGCTACACCACTAATATCACCACGCAAAACAGAAAACTCTTTCAATCCATCTACAACCACCCAAGAGCCCTCGTATCAACCCCCCCAAAAAATCCCTGCCGCCAAACCAACCCCCAACAAATAAACCAAAACATAACCCAACACAGAACGACTCCCCCAAGCCTCTGGAAAAGGCTCAGCAGCTAAAGCTGCTGAATAAGCAAAAACCACAAGCATCCCCCCTAAATAAATCAAAAAGAGAACCAGCGATAAAAAAGAACCCCCATGACCAACCAAAACTCCACACCCAACCCCAGCTGCAACTACTAAACCAAGAGCTGCAAAATAAGGTGTAGGATTAGAAGCAACAGCGACCAAACCCACGACCAAAGCTATTAATAACAAAAACATAAAATAGGTCATAATTCCTGCTCAGACTTTAACCGAGACCAATGACTTGAAGAACCACCGTTGTTATTCAACTACAAGAACCTTAATGGCAAGCCTACGAAAAACACATCCCCTGATTAAAATTGTTAACGACGCACTAGTTGATCTACCAGCACCATCAAACATCTCAGTCTGATGAAACTTTGGATCCCTCCTAGGGTTATGCTTAATCACTCAAATCCTAACCGGGCTATTCCTAGCCATGCACTACACCTCAGACATCTCAACTGCATTCTCATCAGTAACCCACATCTGCCGAGACGTGAACTATGGATGATTAATCCGCAATATCCATGCTAATGGAGCATCATTCTTTTTTATCTGCATTTACATGCACATTGCCCGAGGCCTATACTATGGATCTTACCTATATAAAGAAACCTGAAACATCGGAGTAATCCTCCTACTACTAGTCATAATAACAGCCTTCGTCGGTTATGTTCTCCCATGAGGGCAAATATCCTTCTGAGGCGCCACAGTAATTACAAACCTATTATCCGCCGTGCCTTACATAGGGGACACCCTAGTCCAATGAATCTGAGGGGGGTTTTCAGTAGACAATGCAACACTCACCCGATTCTTCGCATTCCACTTCCTCCTACCATTTATTATTGCCGCCGCAACCATTCTCCACCTCCTCTTCCTCCACGAAACAGGATCAAATAACCCAATTGGCTTAAACTCAGACGCAGACAAAATCCCATTCCACCCATACTTTGTATATAAAGACATTCTCGGATTCGTAATTATATTATTAGCCCTCACCTCACTAGCACTATTCTCCCCAAACCTGCTAGGAGACCCAGAAAACTTTACCCCCGCGAACCCCTTAGTTACTCCACCCCACATTAAGCCAGAATGATACTTTCTATTTGCATACGCCATCCTACGATCAATTCCAAACAAACTCGGAGGTGTTCTCGCATTACTATTTTCCATCCTAGTATTAATAGTGGTACCACTATTACACACCTCAAAACAACGAGGATTAACATTCCGCCCAATCACCCAATTTCTCTTCTGAACCCTAGTAGCAGACATAGTTATTTTAACATGAATTGGAGGCATACCAGTAGAACACCCATTTATCATTATTGGACAAATCGCATCCATCTTATACTTCGCACTATTCCTCATCTTCATTCCACTAGCAGGATGACTGGAAAATAAAGCACTAGAATGAGCCTGCCCTAGTAGCTTAGCCTAAAAGCATCGGTCTTGTAATCCGAAGATCGGAGGTTAAACTCCTCCCTAGCGCCCAGAAAAAAGAGATTTTAACTCTCACCCCTGACTCCCAAAGCCAGAATTCTAAACTAAACTATTTTCTGAGGTTATATCCTCACCTTATGGTTTAGTACATAATATGCATAATTTTACATTGATGTGTTAGTACATCTATGTATTATCACCAACTCATTATTTTAACCATAAAGCAGGTACTAACTTTTAAGGTATGCATAAAGCATAAAATTAAAACTCAGGATATTATTATTTTAACTTGGGTAATAGATTATTCCTCTAAAATTCCATCTCAAATATTTCCTTGAATAATCAACTATTAATTTAGCCAAACATATTAATGTAGTAAGAGACCACCAACCAATTATATAAAGGTATATCATGCATGATAGAATCAGGGACAACAAATGTGGGGGTTGCACATGGTGAACTATTACTGGCATCTGGTTCCTATTTCAGGGACATAAAATTAATACTCCCCATAAAGATAATTATACTGGCATCTGATTATTGGTGTGGTACATAAGTTTCATTACCCACCATGCCAAGCGTTCTTTTATATGCATAAAGTTATTTTTTTTTGGTTTCCTTTCATCTGGCATCTCAGAGTGCAAATATAAATGTTAATTTAAGGTAGAACATTTTCCTTGTATGTGTATTATAATTTAATTATTTTAAGACATAATTTAAGAATTACATACTTCTAAATCAAGTGCATAACATATTGATCTCTTGTTCAACTAATCCTTATATTTCCCCCTTTGGCTTTTGCGCGACAAACCCCCCTACCCCCCTACGCTCAACAAATCCTGTTATCCTTGTCAAACCCCGAAACCAAGGAGGACTCAAGAACGTATTAACCAACAAGTCGAGATAAAAATTGGCATCCCATTATATATATATATATATATATATATATATATATATGCACTAATTTTTATTCCACCACAATTTTTATACAGCCTAAAAACCCCTGAAAAATTTTCCCGAAAATAATTCGGCACTAAATATTCTAATATTATAATCA